CTAAGAAACTGAAAGAAACCTCAGAAACGGAAGAAAGGGGAGAAAGAAAGGAAGAAAGCGATGTAGAAACAACTTACGAAACGAAGAAGACTAAACAGGAACAAGAGGGATCCACCGAAGAAGACCCTTCCCTTTGTTCGGGAGAAAAGGAGGATCCGGACAAAATAGATGAAACGGAAGAGATCCGAGTGAATGGAAAGGAAAAATTCCACTTTCACTTTAAAGAGACATGCTATAAAGATAGCCCAGTTTACGAGGATTCTTATCTTGATACCCATCAAGATAATTGGGAATTGGGAAGACTTAAAGAAGAAAAAAATGAAAAGACTTATTTATGGCTTGAAAAACCTCTTGTAACTTTCTTTTTCGATTATAAACGATGGAATCGTCCATTACGATATATAAAAAATGATCGATTTGAAAATGCTGTACGAAATGAAATGTCACAATATTTTTTTTATACATGTCCAAGTGATGGAAAACAAATAATATCTTTTACATATCCACCTAGTTTATCGACTTTTTCAGAAATGATAGAGCGAAAAATGTCTTTGTACACGACAGAAAAACTATCCTACGAGGACCTGTATAATTATTGGGTTTATACCAATGAACAAAAAAAATACAACTTGAACAATGAATTGATAAGTCGAATTCAAATTTTAGAAAAAGAAAAAGGATCTCTTGCTCTAGATATGCTCGAAAAAAGGACCAGATTATGCGATGATGAGAATGAACAAGAATACTTGCCCAAAACGTATGATCCTTTTTTGAACGGACCATATCGAGGAACAATAAAAAAATTCTATTCACGTGGAATCATGAATGATTTAATCACTTCGACAGAGGATTCCATAGAAATGTTTTGGATAAATAAGATTCATGGTCTATTTCCTAATGATTCTCGAGAATTTGAACATCAAAAGAATCCATTTGGCGGGGAATCATTATGGAATTCTAATTCTATTGGTAATTCCTTAACCTCAATCGATGAATTATCTTTTAAATGCGCACGAGGAATTGATTCAGAAAGTCAAGCAAAATCTTTGAAATTTGTATTCGATGTAATTCCAACTGATCCAAATGATCAAACAACAATTAGAAAGAAATCCATTGGAATGGAAGAAATCAGTAAAAGGGTTTCTCGATGGTCATACAAATTGACCGATGATTTGGAAGAAGAGGAGGAAGAAAATGAAGAAGAATCGACGGAAGATCATGAGATTCGTTCAAGAAAAGGTAAACGCGTGGTAATTTATACTGATAACGATCAGAATACTAATTCTATCTCTAGTGCTAGTACTAATAATACTAATACTAGTGATGAAGAAGAAGAGGTGGCTTTGATACGTTACTCACAACAATCGGATTTTCGTCGGGGTATAATCAAAGGATCCATGCGTGCTCAAAGACGTAAAACAGTTACTTGGGAAATGTTTCAAGCAAATGTGCATTCTCCACTTTTTTTGGATCGAATAGACAAAACATTTTTTTTTTCTTCTTTTGATATCTCTGAAATGATGAATCTCATTTTTAGGAATTGGGTAGGGGGAAAACCAGAATTGAAAATTTCTTATTTTGAGGAGGAAGAGACAAAAGAAAAGGAGAAAACAAACGAAGAGAAAGAAGAGGAAAATGAACGGATAGCAATATCAGAAGCTTGGGATACCTTTATATTTACTCAAGCAATAAGAGGTTCGATGTTAGTAACCCAATCTTTTCTTAGAAAATACATTATATTACCCTCATTGATAATAGCTAAAAATATGGGCCGTATCTTATTATTCCAATTCCCCGAGTGGTACAAGGATTTTAAGGAATGGAATAGAGAAATGCATGTTAAATGCACCTATAATGGTGTTCAATTATCAGAAACGGAATTTCCCCAAAATTGGTTAACAGACGGTATTCAGATAAAGATTCTATTTCCTTTCTGTCTGAAACCTTGGCGAAGATCTAAGGTACGATCTTATCATAGAGATCAAATGAAGAAAAAAAGAAAAAAAGAAAATTTTTGTTTTTTAACAGTCTGGGGAAGGGAAGCGGAACTACCCTTTGGTTCTCCCAGAAAACGATCTTCTTTTTTTGAACCCATTTGTAAAGAACTCGAAAAAAAAATGAGAAAAGTGAAAAAGAATTTTTTTCTAGTTCTAAGGGTTTTAAAAGAAAGAAAAAAATGGTTTTTAAAAGTTTCAAAACAAAAAACAAGATGGGGCACCAAAATAGTTCTAGTTATAAACCTAATAATGAAGGAACTTGAAAAAGTAAACCCAATTTTCTTATTTAAATTGAGGAAGGTGAAAGTATATGAACCGAATGAAAATGGAAAAGATTCCAAAATAAATAATAAGATTATACACGAATCAACCATTCGAATTCGATCCATGAATTGGGAAAATGAAAATTATTCACTCATAGAAACAAAAATGAAAGATCTTGCCAATAAGAAAATCACAATTAGGACTCAAATAGAACGAATCACAAAAGACAAGAAAAGAATAGTTATAACTTGTGCTGATAAAAGATCGGAATCACAGAAATATATTTGGCAAATATTAAAAAGAAATAATATCCGATTAATACGTAAATTGCATTATTTTATGAAATCCTTCATTGAAAAAATATACATAGATATCTTACTATGTACCATTAAGATTCCCAGGATCCATGCACAACTTTTCTTTGAATCAACAAAAAAAATTCTTAATAAATCCATTTACAACGCTGATACAAATCAAGAAGGAATTGATAAAACAAATCAAAATACAATGAACTTTATTTCGACTATAAAAAAGTGTTTTTCTAATACTAATATTAGTAATAATAATTCAAATATTTATTGTGACTTATCTTCTTTGTCCCAAGCATATGTATTTTACAAATTATCACAAACCCAATTAATTAACAAGTATCACTTGAGATCTGTACTTCAATATCACGGTACCTATCCCTTTCTTAGGGGTATAATCAAGGATTATTGTACGACACGAGGAATATTTGATTCCAAATCAAGGCATAATAAAATTCATAAGTCTGGAATGAATAAATGGAAAAATTGGTTAAAGGGGCATTATCAATACAATTTATCTCAGACCAAGTGGTCTCAATTAGTACCGCAAAAATGGCGAAATAGAGTCAATCAGCGTCGTACGATTCAAAATAAAGGCTCAATGAAATTGGATTTATATAAAAAAGAAAAAGAAAAATTAATTCATTACGTGAAAAAAAATGACTATGTAGTGGATTCATTGATGAATCAAAAAGAAAAATTGAAAAAACACTACGGATATGATCTTTTATCATATAAATATATAAAAAATGGGGATAGGAAGGACTCATATATTTATGGATCAACATTACAAGTAAACGAAGACAAAAAAATTCCATATAATTTCAATACACTGAAACCCGAATCATTTTATGGATTGGTAAGTATAGCTATTAATGATTATCTAGAAAAAGGATATATTATTGATACGGATAAAAATCTGGATAGAAAATATTTTGATTGTAGAATTCTCCATTTTTGTCTTAGAAATAATATCGATATTGAGACCTGGACCAATACACATATCGACACCAAGATTAATAAAAATGCTAAGACTGAAACTAATAATTATCAAAAAATTGAAAAAAAAGATCTTTTTTCTTTTACGATTCATCACGAAATCAACCCATCCAATCAAAAAAGTGTTTTTTTTGATTGGATGGGAATGAATCAAGAAAGGTTATATCGTACCATATCAAATCTAGAACCTTGGTTTTTCCCAGAATTTGTGCTACTTTTTGATGCATATAAGATTAAACCATGGATCATACCAATTAAATTACTTATTTTTCATTTTCATAGAAATGAAAATATTAGTCAAAGTCAAAAGATCAACGTAAATCAAAAAAGAAATCTTCCTATATCATCTAATCAAAAAGAATATCTTGAATTAGAAAATTCCAACAAAAAAAAAAACGAACAACAGGACCAAGGAGATCTTGTATCAGATCTACGAAAATAAAAAAAAAAAAAAGATGTTGAAGAAGATTACGCGGGATCAGACATTAAAAAAGGTAGAAAGAAAAAACAATCCAAGAGCAAGAAAGAAGCGGAACTAGATTTCTTACTGAAAAAATATTTTCTTTTTCAATTAAAATGGGATGATCCCTTGAATCAAAGAATGATCAATAATATTAAGGTATATTGTCTACTACTTAGACTGATAGATCCAAGGGAAATTGCTATATCCTCAATTCAAAGAGGAGAGATCCATCTGGATGTAATGTTGATTCAGAAAGATCTAACTCTTACAGAATTGATAAAAAAAGGAATATTGATTATCGAACCAATTCGTCTATCTATAAAAAGGGATGGGAAATTTATTATATATCAAACCATAGGTATTTCATTGGTTGATAAGAGTAAGCGCCAAACTCATAGAAAATTTCTAAAAAAGAGATATGTTGATAAGAAGAATTTTGATGGATCCATTGTACGACACAGCAATATGCTTGTGAATAGAAACAAAAATCATTATGATTTCCTTGTTCCTGAAAATATTCTATCTCCCAGACGTCGTAGAGAATTGAGAATTCTAATTTGTTTCAATTCCCGAAGTTGGAATGTTGTGGATAGAAATCCAATATTTTGCAATCAAAACAACATAAGAAACTGTGGACAATTTTTGAATGAGGACCATCATCTTAATACAGATGCAAATAAATTCATGAAATTAAAATTGTTTCTTTGGCCCAATTACTGCTTAGAAGATTTAGCTTGTATGAATCGCTATTGGTTTGATACCAATAACGGCAGTCATTTCAGTATGTCAAGGATACATATGTATCCACGATTCAGAATTAGTTAATAGTATATTTTATTTCCTATATATAGCATGGCATGACATATTCGGTAGATGAAAACCGAAAGATATACGCATACGCTGTGTTACATTCTGGTACATGATACCGATTTAATTACGTATCAATTCAATTGGATCTGCGAAGAAATCGGCGGAATCCTTTATTTTTTTTTTTTTTTTAGATACAAAAGAAATCATTCTCTTTTGTGAATGCATAAATGTATCATCCCTTTCTATCCAAATCAAATTTTCAATTTGATTTGGATAAAATAAATAAAAATAAATAAAGTAGTGTATATGAATAAATCCAAATTCTTGTGTGTACTAGATTAAAAGAACTGGTATAATAATTATTATTATTTTTCCTGATCGTTAAAATCCACGGAAAAGAAAGAAAAAAATAGAAAAATTTGTTTTTATGGTCAAAAATTCATTCATCTCAGCTATTCCACAAGAAGAAAAAGAAGAAAACTGCGGGTCTGTTGAATTTCAAGTATTCAGTTTCACCAATAAGATACGGAGACTTACTTCACATTTGGAATTACATAAAAGAGATTTTTTATCGCAAAGAGGTCTACGAAGAATTCTGGGAAAACGTCAACGGCTGCTGGATTATTTGTCAAAGAAAAATAGAGTACGTTATAAGAAATTAATTGGTCAGTTGGATATTCGGGAGTCAAAAACTCATTAATTTTAAGATTGGTTTTCATTTTTTTTTTTTTTTTTTTTATTTAGTTATTTAGTAGTTATTAGATTTTTTATTTTGATGAACCTCGTTTTGATAAATTCATGGAATGATGAATTAAGGAAGAAAAGATATGACTGTACCGGATACAAGAAAAGATCTCATGATAGTCAATATGGGTCCTCACCACCCATCAATGCATGGTGTTCTTCGACTGATCGTTACTCTCGATGGTGAAGATGTTATTGACTGTGAACCCATATTGGGCTATTTACACAGAGGGATGGAAAAAATAGCGGAAAATCGAACAATTATACAATATTTGCCTTATGTAACACGTTGGGATTATTTAGCCACTATGTTCACAGAAGCAATAACAGTAAATGCACCAGAACGATTGGAAAGTGTTCAAGTACCTAAAAGAGCCAGTTATATTAGAGTAATTATGCTGGAACTGAGTCGTATAGCTTCTCATTTGTTATGGCTTGGACCTTTTATGGCAGATATCGGTGCACAGACTCCCTTTTTCTATATTTTCAGAGAGAGGGAATTGCTATATGATCTATTCGAAGCCGCCACAGGTATGCGAATGATGCATAATTATTTCCGTGTCGGGGGAGTAGCTGCTGATTTACCTCATGGCTGGATAGATAAATGTTTGGATTTCTGCGATTATTCTTTAACAGGAATTGTTGAATATAAAAAACTTATTACGCGGAATCCTATTTTTTTGGAACGAGTTGAAGGAGTGGGTATTATTGGTGGAGAGGAAGCAATAAATTGGGGTTTATCAGGACCAATGTTACGAGCTTCTGGAATTCAATGGGATCTTCGTAAAGTGGATCGTTATGAGTGTTACAATAAATTCGATTGGGAAGTCCAATGGCAAAAAGAAGGAGATTCACTAGCTCGTTATTTAGTACGAATCGGTGAAATGAGTGAATCCATAAAAATTATTCAACAGGCTCTAGAAGGAATTCCTGGAGGACCCTATGAAAATTTAGAAGTCCGACGCTTTGATAGAGCAAAGAATTCCGAATGGAATAATTTTGAATATAGATTTATTACTAAAAAACTTTCACCCAATTTTGAATTGTCGAAACAAGAACTTTATGTAAGAGTAGAAGCTCCAAAAGGAGAATTAGGAATTTTTTTGATAGGAGATAGTAGTGTTTTCCCCTGGAGATGGAAAATTCGTCCACCCGGTTTCATCAATTTGCAAATTCTTCCTCAACTAGTTAAAAGAATGAAATTGGCTGATATCATGACGATACTAGGTAGTATAGATATCATTATGGGAGAAGTTGATCGTTGAAATGATAATTGATACAACAGAAGTACAAGCTATCAATTCTTTTTCTAGATCGGAATCCTTAAAAGAAGTCTATGGACTCATATGGATCTTTGTTCCTATTTTAACCCTTATATTGGGAATCACAATAGGGGTACTAGTAATTGTGTGGTTAGAAAGAGAAATATCCGCAGCAATACAACAACGTATTGGGCCTGAATATGCTGGCCCATTGGGAATTCTTCAAGCTCTAGCAGATGGGACCAAACTACTTTTTAAAGAGGACCTCCTCCCATCTAGGGGAGATATTCGTTTGTTTAGTGTCGGACCGTCTATAGCGGTCATATCAACTCTACTAAGTTATTTAGTAATTCCTTTTGGGTATCGCCTTGTTTTAGCCGATCTCAGTATAGGTGTTTCTTTATGGATCGCCATTTCAAGTATTGCTCCTATTGGGCTTCTTATGTCAGGATATGGATCGAATAATAAATATTCCTTTTCAGGTGGTCTACGAGCTGCTGCTCAATCCATTAGTTATGAAATACCATTAACTCTATGTGTGTTATCAATATCTCTACGTGTGATTCGTTGGAACATGAACTTTTATTTTATTTTACCTCTTCCCTAGAAATAAAAGAAAGAGGTTGAATGTATTGAATGAATATTTTCATTTTTTTATTCATCATTAGGGTCGATGAGTTAAACCAGATAGTTATATGAGTAAAATAAAACTGCTTATAAATTTGCAGTAAGAAGATAAAAACTCATTCCCTATGTACAAGAATAAAGTCGAAGTAAACATAAACAGTGTAAACTGTTTACCCCAAGATTGAGATTCTTTGATTAGTAATCATATCTTGAAGCGGGTGCAAAAGATCAACTGTATGGAGTTTCTACTACTATCTTGTATGTATTACCATACCGGGGATCAATCAAAAATCAGTGGACAGTTAGGAACACCAAGGTACACAAAAGATTAGTAATGGAGATAATGTAAGGTATCAAAAAAAAAGGTATTTTTGCATAAAATTTTGGATAAAACGAATCATAATGAGGGCTTTAAGTTGGTAGAAATGATCAAGCAGTACTTTCCCACGATTCCGATCTAGAGTATGCTACTATTCACTGATTAAAGAAATTACTATCAAAAACGAATTAATCCTTTATTTTTTTTTTTCAGAGTACCCTCCTGTGAGAAAGAAGAACAGGAACAAAAGAAATGGAATGCAATAATAGAATGAGAAAAATGAATGAATAATAATAATAATAAAAGGATCTTTATTTATTATTTCTTTCCCCGATCTATATCCATACATATGGAATTCTTATCATGAATTTTGAACTAATGCCTAATTCTTTCTATTTATTGATAGAACGTATTTATTGATATAACGAGTATTTTATTGAAGGATTAAGTTATTACCGAGCAAAGATAAATTTGAATTATAATGGATGAGATCAATTCGGAAGTGCTTTTTTTTTTTATTCTAGCAGACGGAATTCCATTGGTCTAATTTGGGACTCTTAGATGTATCTTTATTCTATTTACCATCCAAAGATGGCGATAATACCGAACAAGTCCTTACATTTATTTGTGGCCATAGAGGAGCCGTATGAAGCTGAGGTCTCATGTACGGTTTTGGAATAGCGATGCGAACAGTGATGTTATTATCGACTATGATTATCTAACAGTTCAAGTACAGTTGATATAGTTGAGGCACAGTCAAAATATGGTTTTTGGGGGTGGAATCTGTGGCGTCAGCCTATAGGGTTTATAGTTTTTCTAATTTCTTCTCTAGCAGAATGTGAGAGATTACCCTTTGATTTACCAGAAGCCGAGGAGGAATTAGTAGCAGGTTATCAAACCGAATATTCAGGTATCAAATACGGTTTATTTTACCTTGCTTCTTACCTAAATTTATTAGTTTCTTCATTATTTATAACAGTTCTTTACTTAGGTGGGTGGAATTTCTCTATTCCGTACATATCCATTCCTGAACTTTTCGGAATAAATAAAATGGCTGGAGTCTTTGGAATGACAATTGGTATCTTTATTACATTAGCTAAAGCTTATTTGTTTCTGTTCATTCCTATCACAACAAGATGGACTTTACCTAGGATGAGAATGGACCAGCTATTAAATCTTGGATGGAAATTTCTTTTACCTATTTCTCTAGGTAATCTATTATTGACAACTTCTTCCCAACTTGTTTCACTATAAATAACAGAATAGGATAACGATATTCTAGATTCATAAACTCTCTCAAACAAGAGAAAGAAACATCAATTTATTCATGGATATCCACAATATGTTCCCTATGGTGACCGGGTTCATAAATTATGGTCAACAAACAATACGAGCTGCAAGGTACATTGGTCAAAGTTTCATAATTACCTTATCCCATACAAATCGTTTACCTGTAACTATTCAATATCCTTATGAAAAATCGATCACATCAGAGCGTTTTCGTGGTCGAATCCACTTTGAATTTGATAAATGTATTGCTTGTGAAGTATGTGTTCGTGTATGCCCCATAGATCTACCTGTTGTTGATTGGAGATTTGAAAAAGATATTAAAAAGAAACAATTGCTTAATTACAGTATTGATTTTGGGGTCTGTATATTTTGTGGTAACTGTGTCGAGTATTGTCCAACAAACTGTTTATCAATGACTGAAGAATATGAACTTTCTAGTTATGATCGTCACGAATTGAATTATAATCAAATTGCATTGGGTCGGTTACCAATGTCAGTAATTGGAGATTACACAATTCAAACAGTTATGAATTCGACTCAAATCAAAATAGACAAAGAGAAACCCCTTGATTCAAGAACGATTACCAATTACTAAGATTTTCTTTTGAGATAAAGGATCAAAGCTTCTTTTATTTTGGTTGGTCAGAAAGTACAAATAATAACTAATAACTATTGATTGTTGAGAATTATTCTTTGATTTAAACTGAGAATAGAATCTATTTTTCGTGATGATTTCGAAATAGAAAATTCCAACTATTCTTTTATTTTTTTTTTTTCAGGTAAAAAAAAGTAGGATTGGCCCAATAACTTTATCTATATATAAATTAATCCATATTAAGATTTAATTCAATTAGGAACCCATCATATACAAGAAAAAAAAAATAGGGTAACCCTTTTCCCTTTCCTGGACCATTTAGTAAGGTCATGAAATATTTAGACTTATTTATCTCTTATTTTATACATAATGGATTTACCTGGACCAATACACGATATACTTGTAGTATTTCTGGGATCATTTCTTATATTAGGAGGTCTGGGAGTAGTATTACTTACCAATACAATTTATTCTGCCTTTTCATTGGGATTGGTTCTTGTTTGTATATCCTTATTCTATATTCCATCGAACTCCTATTTTGTAGCTGCCGCACAGCTCCTTATTTATGTGGGAGCCATAAATGTCTTAATCATATTTGCTGTTATGTTCATGAATGGTTCAGAATATTCCAACGATTCCTATCTTTGGACGGTTGGAGATGGAGTCACTTCACTGGTTTGTACAAGTATTCTTTTTTCACTAATTACTACTATCCCAGATACGTCATGGTACGGAATTATTTGGACTACAAGATCAAACCAGATTATAGAACAGGACCTTATAAGTAACGTTCAACAAATTGGGATTCATTTATCAAAAGATTTTTATCTTCCGTTTGAACTCATTTCTATAATTCTTTTAGTTTCCTTGATAGGTGCAATTACTATGGCTCGTCAATAAGAAATACTTAGAATTAACAAAATTATTAGAATTATAAATTCTAAATCAAATGAAAAAAAAAAATGGAAAGGTTTTTAGTTAAATCTACTGCCAATACCCTCTTTTGTTCTGTAATTGCTCGATTCTAGTCAATCGAATCGGTTGAATTGTTGTTCATATTGAAATGAATCGAGATTGATGAGGAATTAGTCAATGATGTTCGAACATGTACTTTTTTTGAGTGTCTATTTATTTTCTATCGGTATCCATGGATTGATCACAAGTCGAAACATGGTTAGAGCACTTATGTGTCTTGAGCTTATACTAAATTCGGTTAATATAAATCTCGTAATATTTTCTGATATATTTGATAGTCGCCAATTAAAAGGAGACATTTTCTCAATCTTTGTTATAGCCATTGCGGCCGCTGAAGCAGCTATTGGGCTAGCTATTGTTTCGTCGATCCATCGTAACAGAAAATCAACTCGTATCAATCAATCGAATTTGTTGAATAATTAGTCATAATCATCATATAAATAAAGACATAAAATATATATTATATATAATTCTAATTTATTAGATTAATATTTCAATATATTAATATTGAAATATTGACGATTTGTTGACCAATTTTAATTCACATATGCGACTCGTATGATCATGGTTGTTGAAACAGAAATCAAAGTCTCTTGGTACTTTCTCATGAACAGATTTAGAAATATATTGATTCTTAAGATTTTGATAAACCATTGATTCATCCGGTGTCTACAATTTTAGAAATATATTGATTCTTAAGATTTTGATAAACCATTGATTCATCTGGTGTCTACAATAGAAATATATGATTCATTTACTACTGATTTTACCAGATCGAAAATTTTTTATGTTCAAAACTGGAATTTATAAATCCAATGTCACATTCAGTAAAAATTTATGATACATGTATAGGGTGTACTCAATGTGTACGAGCCTGCCCCACGGATGTATTGGAAATGATACCTTGGGACGGATGTAAAGCTAAGCAAATTGCTTCCGCGCCAAGAACCGAGGACTGTGTAGGTTGTAAAAGATGTGAATCCGCTTGTCCAACAGATTTTTTGAGTGTCCGTGTTTATTTATGGCATGAAACAACTCGCAGCATGGGTCTATCTTATTGATACGTTACAAAAAACTCCACTTGAATCATTTGATTCCTCTTTACCGACAAAAACCCGTACTCGATAAAATAAAATAAAAATATATTATTCCGAGCGCGGGTTTTTTGGTCAAAACGTATCTTGTCTTTATCACGAGTTATTTCCCTTGGTTAACAATACTTGTTGTTTTGCCGATATTCGCGGGTTCTTCAATTTTCTTTCTACCTCATAGGGGGAATAAGGTGTTTAGGTGGTATACTATATGTATATGTTTATTAGAACTCCTTCTAATAACTTATGTATTCTGTTATAATTTCCAATTGGACGATCCATTAATTCAATTGGAGGAGGATTCTAAATGGATAAATATTTTTGATTTTCACTGGAGACTGGGAATCGATGGACTTTCCATAGGACCCATTTTACTGACAGGATTTATCACTACTTTAGCTACTTTAGCTGCTTGGCCAGTTACTCGAAATTCGCGATTGTTCTATTTCCTGATGTTAGCAATGTACAGCGGTCAAATAGGATCATTTTCTTCTCGAGACCTTTTACTTTTTTTCATCATGTGGGAGTTAGAATTAATTCCTGTTTACTTACTTTTATCCATGTGGGGAGGAAAGAAACGTCTGTACTCGGCTACAAAGTTTATTTTGTACACTGCGGGGGGTTCCATTTTTCTCTTAATAGGAGTTCTAGGTATGGGTTTATATGGTTCCAATGAAACGACATTGGATTTTGAAAGATTAGCTAATCAATCATATCCTGTGACATTGGAAATAATATTCTATTTTGGCTTCCTTATTGCTTATGCTGTCAAATCGCCGATTATACCCCTACATACATGGTTACCAGATACCCATGGAGAAGCACATTACAGTACATGTATGCTTCTAGCTGGAATCTTATTAAAAATGGGAGCATATGGATTGATTCGGATCAATATGGAATTATTACCGCACGCTCATTCTATATTTTCTCCTTGGTTGGTGATAGTGGGAACAATGCAAATAATCTATGCAGCTTCAACCTCTCTCGGTCAACGCAATTTAAAAAAAAGAATAGCCTATTCTTCTGTATCTCACATGGGTTTCACAATTATAGGAATTGGTTCTATAACCGACATGGGACTCAATGGAGCCATTTTACAAATACTCTCTCATGGATTTATTGGTGCTGCACTTTTTTTCTTGGTAGGAACGAGTTGTGATAGAATACGTCTTGTTTATCTCGACGAAATGGGGGGGATATCTATCCCAATGGCAAAAATATTTACTATGTTTAGTAGTTTCTCGATGGCCTCTCTTGCATTGCCAGGAATGAGTGGTTTTGTTGCGGAATCAGTAGTCTTTTTTGGAATAATTACCAGTCCAAAATATCTTTTAATGCCCAAAATGCTAATTACTTTTGTAATGGCAATTGGAATGATATTAACTCCTATTTATTTATTATCTATGTCACGTCAGATGTTCTATGGATATAAGCTATTCAATGTTCCAAACTCGAATTTTGTGGATTCTGGACCACGAGAACTATTTGTTTCGATCTGTATCTTTCTACCTGTAATAGGGATTGGTATTTATCCGGATTTCGTTCTCTCACTATCAGTTGACAAGGTACAAGCTATCCTATCTAATTATTTTCATGGATAGTTTTCATTAATGAGACAGAAAGTAAAGTCTTATCTTATAATTATTTGACTTTAATATTTTTAAAATAGTTCACTGTACAATGCAAAAAAAGAAAGTGAATTAGAATTGTAATGAGATGCATCTCGAGTTTTTGAGAACCGTTTGAATTAAGGAATCATTCAAATGGTTCTCAAAAACTCGCACAAACTTTCGTTATATATGGGACGATGTTCTTATGTATTCCTCATGTAGTTTATTCAATTAGATGTTAATGTGAATGAACCATAACTATGTAGACCTATTCCTAATAGATTGATCCCAAAATAGCATATCCAAATTATAAGAAATCCTATAGAAGCCACAAGTGCCGAATTTGTACCTTGCAAACTTGGATTTGTTCTAGTATGTGAATAAATCGCGAATATGGTCCAAGTAATAAATGCCCAAGTTTCCTTGGGGTCCCAATTCCAATAAGATCCCCATGCCTCATTAGCCCATACTGCTCCAGAAAGAATACCTATGGTTAAAAAGGTAAACCCTAAACTAATGACACGATAACTCCAATAATCCAAACGCTGAGTTAATTGATATTTGTAATAATTTCGAAATGAAAGAAAAGAAGTGTGTTTAAAAACACTTCTTTTTTCATTCAAGTATTCGATCTTGCCAAAGAAAGATGACTTAATTAAGAAATTATTGCTTTTACAAAAGATATCGATGTTTTTTCGAAATGTAATGACTAGAAAAGCGACTGATAATAACGATCCGCATAAGAGAGCTGCATAGCTCAATAACATCATACTTACGTGCATCATTAACCACTGAGATTGTAGAGCAGGTACTAATATTGCCGATTGATGCATTTCAGTTGAAAGACCCGATGTGGCGAAACCTTGGGTAAAAATGGCACTTGGTGCGGTTATTGCGCTTAAATAATTTTGATGGTTCCGTATCTTGGGAATCATATGAATAATGGAAAAACTCCATGAAAGGAAGATTAATGACTCGTATAAATTACTTAACGGAAAATGTCTCGAAGAAATCCAACGAGTAACTAAGAATCCTGTTATAGAGAAAAAAGTAGCTATCATACCTTTTTCCGACGAATCACGTAATCCTATGATTTCGTGGACTAATAAGGTCATCAAATGAATCGTAATCACAATTGAAATGATCGAAAAAGAGAGATGAGTTAATATATGTTCTAAAGTCGCAAATATCATAAAAAGGAGTCCCATTACAGAATTGAAATCGGGAATTAAATACATTATAGGGTCCATTGTGTATCTTTTAGAGTATGCCGCCACTCGGACTCGAACCGAGATGCTCTAGCACTGCTTCCTAAGAGCAGCGTGTCTACCGATTTCACCATGGCGGCTTACTTGAAATAATAATAGTCAATTCATGTTGAATCGTCGAGATTCAAGGATTAAATATGGTTTAGGAAACATTAGAACTGATGAATAAAGGCTCGTTTAAATTTATATTTGAATGTTCAATAATCCTTAGTTAGTATCGTCGTAGGTTCAGTTTTAACAATCCACTTTTACGTACTATATACTAAGTTCTCCCGGAATAGTTGGAGCTAGATAGTTTTGTTTTCCGTCGAGGTATAAACTAAGAATTGTCTTTTTTTTATTTTTTTTTTTTTTTTGAATCCATGAAATCAGATAAATTAAATGAAAAACGAATCTTCAAAAAAAAAAAATAGATTTTCTCAACGAACAAAATTAAATAACTAGGATTTCATTTCACATTTCATATGTATCACAATTTCATCACTAAATCCTGTGTACATAATTTCTAATTTATGATAATATTTATCAAACCAATTCGGTTTTGAGTTAGGCATATAATAAAACAAAAAAGTTTCAATCTATATCGCAATTGTACTGTACTTTTCACAATAGAAAAATCTTATTTATTCTATTTTTCTATTGTGAAAAGTGCATTAATAGGAAAAAAATAACCATCTCACGAATTAAATAGACTATAATAAAAACTATAATGAAAAAAAAAAAGTAATACTTAGAACCCAGTATACAGAAAAATTCTTATTCTACATACCACAGCAGCTAGTTCTAACTAATGTTGAGGAGTTCAATACATTAGTTAATGGGAATCATTCATCTTAAAAATTTGAAGTTCTTCGAGCCATGTCAATTCAGATTATTCCAAGACTTTCTTACTTGTTTGTCGCACAAAAAAACTTTTAGAATGTCCGGTGGAAACCGATTTAGCTAAAGAAAAAGCTTTTACTGCAGCTAAATATCCCTTTTTCTTCCAAATATTTCTACGAATACGTTTTTTTGACATAGAAGTACGTTTTTTTGGAACTGCCATTTTTAACTTATTTTTATCGTTGTATGTGAAAGACATGTATTGCTCAAAAAAGATTGTTCTTTTTAGTCATTTTCTATACTTATTCCGTCGATAATAGTTTTTTCATAACATACAAATATATTATTTATATATAAATATATACGTGCATATCACATATCACATATATAACACACTAGGGAAAAAAAAATAGAAGAAAAGAAGGGCAAATTTGAAAAGGAATTTTTATTCCTATTAATTGATTAAGTTCAGAGTGCTGTGTCTATAATTTAAGTTCCAATTTCAACTAGTAGTTAATCTGTTAAACAAGACATTCCATTACCTAATAATAATAAAGGTAACTTTTCTTTTTAGTTATTTTTTATTTCAGTTCCATACGAAGTAAGGAATATTATAAGATTTCTGATAAACATAAGTCTTCCTTATTGGATTGGAATCCAATCAATCAGTTCCACAATGAGTTAGGTAATTACTACAAATAAATTAACTAGAATAACTAGGTCTTTTTTTTTTTGAGTCGAGTTATTGATGCATACTATGATCTATATTCGAGTCAAGTACTGTTTTGGTGTAACTGTTTTTCCTTACTATACTATAGTATATGATATGGTTATAAATCGCCAGAATAGAATAAGAAAAGTAGTAGAGTCGTAGAATGATTCCAAATCTCATATTCTCTATCTTAATAAATATCTTTCTTTAGTTAATAACTAAGAAATCACTTTTACCTAGTTATTTGGTCATCTCATTTGACCAATCAAATGTAACTTTTTGAATATTTCCAATATCTGAGAAAAAGTCAGAATAATGAAAAATTCAAATATTTTAGGTTTTTAATATCTTTTTTTTTTTTTTTTTTTTATTATTGTTCCTTTCGAAAGAGATAAGAATTGGTGAATCGGAAACAATTATAAGAAAAAAAAAAATGAAAATTTGTTTTTTTATGGAACATACATATCAATATGCATGGATAATACCTTTTCTTCCATTTACAATTACTATGTCAATAGGATTTGGACTTCTGCTTATTCCGACAGCAACAAAAAATATTCGTCGTATGTGGGCTTTTCCGAGTGTTTTGATGCTAAGTATAGCTATGGGGTTTTCGGCCAATCTGTCTATTCAGCAAATAAATGGAAGTTTTATCTATCAATATCTATGGTCTTGGACCATCAATAATGATTTTTCTTTAGAGTTCGGACACTTGATTGATCCACTTACTTCTATTATGTCAATATTAATTACTACTGTTGGAATCATGGTTCTTATTTATAGTGACAATTATATGTCTCACGATCAAGGATATTTGAGATTTTTTGCTTATATGAGTTTTTCCAATACTTCCATGTTGGGATTAGTTACTAGTTCCAATTTGATACAAATTTATATTTTTTGGGAACTCGTGGGAATGTGTTCGTATTTATTAATAGGTTTTTGGTTCACACGACCAATTGCAGCAAGTGCTTGTCAAAAAGCTTTTGTAACCAATCGTATAGGGGATTTTTTTTTATTATTAGGAATTTTAGGTCTTTATTGGATAACCGGTAGTTTAGAATTTCGGGATTTGTTCGAAATAGTTAATAACTTGATTCATAATAATGAGGTCAATTCTTTATTTGCTACTCTGTGTGCCTCTTTTTTATTCGTCGGTGCAGTTGCTAAATCCGCACAATTCCCCCTTCACATATGGTTACCTGATGCTATGGAAGGACCCACTCCTATTTCGGCTCTTATACACGCGGCTACTATGGTAGCAGCAGGAATTTTTCTTGTAGCTCGGCTTCTTCCTCTTTTCATAGTTATACCTTACATAATGAGTCTCATTTCTTTAAT